CGTGATCGTCAACCAATTCTGTGCTTCAATATAATTACCAGGAGTAAGCGTTATAGCCTGTTTCCAATACTCAGCGGCTTGAGCGAACCAAGCCTCCGCCATTTCAGAATCTCCTTGTTGAATGGCCTGTTCTCCACGGTCGGAATAGGCGGGTCAATTCCCTCCCTGAGAACCGTACTTGAGAGTTTCCTACCTCATACGGCTCGACAATCAACTCTTTTGTTTTGGTGTACCAGTTTTTTAACTTTAACCTACTTGAACTTTATATCTAATTGAATGTCTAATTGAATGAGATTTCTTATAGATATTTTGTTTTTCTTGGATTAAACAAAAGAGAGTAATTACATGAGTTTCAAACTTTCATTTTGATTTAATTAAAATAGTAATTAATATAATAAGTTTTATCTTTTCTCCTACCTTCAGAAAAAAAAGGCATGTCCACTGTTATTAGATATTAGAATTTTCTGAAAGGTAACTATCCCGCTTTCATATAAAAATTTATATAGAATCTTTGAAAAAGACTTTTTCATACTTCATAAAAAAGAAAAAGACTTACTGTCTTTAGGATCTGATGCTACACCGCTGCTCAATACCTTAGGGGATCCACTCTATTACATAAGTAGATTCCTAAGATTTATCTCATATTATGATATAAATAAACAGCTCTTGTTGTATCGGTCCAAAACCTTTCCAATTGATCTTTACGGTGCTTCCTCTATCAATTAAATCTTTTTTTATCCATAGAAAAGAAAGTATTTAGGCATATCTAGTCTTCACTTCATATTTCGATTGATGAAGTTTATTTATTTGCTACAGCTGATAAAAAATCGTTTTGGACGATGCTTATGTAGAAAGCCCTTTTTTTGTGTTTCTAGTATTTCATTGACTAGCTGTTCGTTCTTTTTTTCTATAGTGGAGATAGTCGCACGTAATGACAGATCACAGCCATATTATTAAAAGCTTGTGGTAAAAAGGGGTTTCGTTCTAATGCCCGAAAATAATATTCTAAAGCTTTGGTATGTTCCCCATTACTTGTGTGGATAAGGCCTATATTATAGAGTATGTAACTTCGATCATAGGGGTCAATTTCTAGTCGCATAGCTTCATAATAATTCTGTAATGCTTCCGCATAATTTCCTTCAGATTGAGCTGACATCCGTTACGGTCGTCATTCGCTTTAACGAATTCTCCGTTTCAGAACCGTATGTGAGATTTTCATCTCATACGGCTCCTCCTTTAGGTGCATAATGAAAATAATATATGGAAAAATATGATGTCATTATGAACTAAGCGGGGCTAATGTTTTTACAAAAAATCCCTAGCCAACCTTCTTGCAAAAGATCTTTTCTTACTACCAAGTGGGTTCATGCTAGATAAAAATAAAAAAGGAAACTCTCAAAATTTCTTTGTTCTCAACGCCTCTAAATTTCCAGGAATTAGTCACTTCAACAGTCTTCAATGGTTATACGGGTATCCAAAGTACGAACGAGATGGATGTTTATTGTTCCAACCATTTTAATTAGTCCCAATCCCAAAGAAGAAGAAGAAAGAAAGGGAATCATTTTAAAGAAAGTTTTCGTGTTGTTGATTTCTCGGCGTAGTGCTTCTTCCCCTATGCCTCCTATTCGTATATTGTATTAGTGTAGTAGGATTGATCTGTAATACGGGAACCATAGGTAAAAACCTTTTGCTCAATACTCTAATTCACAATTGAAGCATCTAAGGCTGCATTAATCGTGGATACATGACAGAAGGGATTGTTTTTTTTATATTATAAACTTCACCTTCAAAAGCGTAGATTTTTTTTTTCAATACTCGTTTTTCTTTCTATTCCAAATCGGCGAGAAAAAAAAAAAAATAATGATAATCAAATCGCACCATCTCTGTAATAAGTAAATGCCTCTTTTTCTCCGGAAGTTGTCGGAATGACTCGTAATAAGATATCGGCTACAATTGTAAAGGTTTTATCAATAAAATTTCCATTTATACGCGATCTTGGCATAGGTAGTAATCCATTCTATAACTCTTTTTATTTCCTTTACCTTTTCTTTTGTGAGAAAATTTTCTCACAAACAAAGGAATTGTATAGTACGAACTAACATAAAAGTGGACTCATAAAAAAACCTTCTATCTACTTCCAATTTTTCCGGTCAAAAAAGGTATCTATTAACCATAATCTAAAAAACGATAAATAACTCGCTATTCACCCGGATACTTAGTCATAATCCTGATGTCGGAGAGATGGCCGAGTGGTTGAAGGCGTAACATTGGAACTGTTATGTAGACTTTTGTTTACCGAGGGTTCGAATCCCTCTCTTTCCGTACTTTCAACTAATTCACCAATCTTACGTGATTGACCACAATGTATCAAATCCAATAAAAAAGAATAGATAGAAAATCTACCTTGTTTTGATTTTGAAATAGATTCTCTATTCCTAATTTCTTTCATGGAAAATGCTGGGAAGAGCAAACAAGGGATCCAAATCTCCCTACCAATCTATGATAAATGAATAGGAAAAAGATTCCTCGACAAAATCCCTTACCTTGTGCCTTTTGATTTTTAATCAAAAAATAGGGCAAAGGGGAGTTGTCCGAACTCTTGTTTTTAGTAATTTTTTTGACTTAAGTTAGGTTTATTAAGTCTGTCGAGAGTAATATTCTACGACAAGCAATTCATTTATTTTCAAACCGACGCATTTCCTATCTATTATTTGATTGACTAACCCTTCATATTGGAATGTGTGAAGAGTCAGATGGTTTGGCAATTCCTCAGGGGCAGATGAATCAAGAAGATTTTGAACTAAAGTTCTAGAGTTTTGTTCATCCTTCACTGTAATAATATCTCGGGGTTTGCAGCGATAACTTGGTATATCAACTATACGACCATTAACTAAAATATGTCCATGGTTAACTAATTGGCGCGCTTGAGGAATAGTCAAAGCCATACCCAATCGAAAAAGGATGTTATCCAAACGCATTTCAAGTAATTGTAGTAAAACTTGACCTGTTGACCCCTTGGCTTTTCCGGCGATACGCACATATTTAAGTAATTGGCGTTCTGTAAGACCATAATGAAAACGCAATTTTTGTTTTTCTTCTAAACGAATACGATATTGAGATTTTTTTACGGAGCGTGATTGGTTTCTAAGATCGCTTCCTGCCTTAGGCCTTTTACTAGTTAGTCCCGGTAAAGCCCCCAGACGGCGTATTTTTTTTAAACGAGGCCCTCGGTAACGTGACATAAAGACTCCTTTTTTTATTGAAATTGTACAAAATTAAATAAAATTAAAACTGAACTAAATGATAAATGACGTGAAATACACTCCAATAAACTATTGGAATACAAAGAGTAAGACGATATATTCTCTCAATATACAGATTTTTTTTATTGTATATACAATATATATAAATCAAATAAATCACAAAAATTTTCCTTTAGTTTCTTGATTTATTTTGCAAAGATCGAACTCTTTTACCCAATATATATTCCTATATGGAAGTTTATATGACATAATATAAATGGAGTGGTAACTCTTGGAAAAAGGTGAAAGAAGTCTTTTCAATCTTCTTTGAGTTTGAAAGTACATTAAAAATCATGTAAAAAAACGAAACAATATGGAAAAGCCGGCTATCGGAATCGAACCGATGACCATCGCATTACAAATGCGATGCTCTAACCTCTGAGCTAAGCGGGCTCAAATAAAATAGCGCATGCATACAAATTCACTAAACTACTAGATCGTATCAATTAACTATCCTATTAATATTTTTCCTTATCTATTTAGAATTAATAATATTCTATATATTCTAGAACAGAATATAGCTCAAATAAATAGTGACTATCATTAAATAAATAAAACATAACCTTAATTAATAGAATATAGCAGTATATTGACTTTCTAATTTTGATTTCATTAGTTTCTAAATAAGAAAATCTTAATTAGATCAGAAATCTTTTTTTTTTTAGTTAAATGATATCTGATTTGAAATTCTTGTTTTTTTGTTCTAAGCTCATACTATTATTATTATTTTATACTTTTTTTTTTCTTTTTTTTTTTTATTTCTATTTTCTATTCTTTTTTTTTTTTCTATTTTCTATTTCTATGATAGTATAGAATTATTAGAATTTCAAATCTACGAAGTAGAATTCTAAGTTTCAATAATAATCATAAATTTCTTGTCATGAAAGTAAAAAAAAAAGAATCGACCGTTCGACTATTTCTTCAAATTTAAGACAAAGATGAGAAAAGGAAGAACATATATATGTTATGTAATATATATGTTATGTAATATATAACCATATTGAATTGCAAATACAAAAATGATAGAATCTTTGTTGATTAGACTAAATCAATATGGATGGGGCTCAAAAAAATTAAAGAAGATAACAAAGACATAAAAAAAGTATCTATAATGTAATGAATCCCAAGGTTTCGGCATAAGAAAAAATGGAAAGACATCATAATGAGATCCTAATAAAAAGGGGGATATGGCGGAATTGGTAGACGCTACGGACTTAATTGGATTGAGCCTTGGTATGGAAACCTACTAAGTGATAACTTTCAAATTCAGAGAAACCCTGGAATTAACAATGGGCAATCCTGAGCCAAATCCTGGTTTATGTGAACAAACCGGAGTTTAGAAAGCGAGAAAAAAGGGATAGGTGCAGAGACTCAATGGAAGCTGTTCTAACAAATGGAGTTCACTACCTTGTGTTGATAAAGGAATCCTTCGATCAAAACTTCAAATAAAAAAGGATGAAGGAGAAAAACCTATATTGTCTAAATATAGGTAACACAAAACGATCTCAAAAATGACGACCTGAATCTCGATTTCTATTTTTTTATAAACAAAATCGAAATGATGTGAATCAATTCGAAGTTTAAGAAAAAATATTCATTGATCAAATGATTCTCTTCATAGTCTGATAGATCCGTGGTGGAACTTATTAATCGGACGAGAATAAAGATAGAGTCCCATTTTACATGTCAATACTGACAACAATGAAATTTATAGTAAGATGAAAATCCGTTGACTTTTTAAATCGTGAGGGTTCAAGTCCCTCTATCCCCAGCTCTACTCCCCAAAAAGGTCTGTTTGACACCTTACCTTTTTGTAGTTATTATCCATTTGAATTATTTAGAATCTATATCAGTTTTCATTTTCAAACTTAGAAAGTCTTCTTTTATTTATAAGATCCAAAAAATTCCCGGTCCAAAACTTTTTTAATTTACTACTTTTGAGTTTCTTTTCATTGACAGAGACCCAAGTCATATATTAAAATGATACTGATACTTCCGTAATGGTCGGCATAGCTTAATTGCGGAGGACTGAAAATCCTTGTGTCACCATTAGTAAAATCATAATGATACTTCAGTAGATGATACCTCAGTAATGGTGGACATAGCTTTTTTGCAGAGGACTGAAAATCCTTGTGTCACCATTCGTAAAATGAGGATGATACTTCGGTAATGGCCGGGATAGCTCAGTTGGTAGAGCAGAGGACTGAAAATCCTCGTGTCACCAGTTCAAATCTGGTTCTTGGCATAGGATTTATTAATTTTGATAAGTTTCTATTCTTCAAATTAAACGTATTTTTAGTAAAAAAAGTGCAATCATCCTTTATCCCCTCTCTTTTTTTGTTCATGTTGTGGATCCAGCCGTTCAAAAAAAAATGTATAATACTTGATACATAATACATATTTGAAAGGAAAGGTTAAATGAGTTCCGTTCGAAAGAATCAAACAAAACAAGTAAAAAAAAAGGTCTATATCTATAGTATCTATAGTTGAAGGGCAGAAATACCCCAAGATTCATTAGATACAATAGAAATTGAATTGTACCCCCCCCTTCATTTATTGCTTTCCGATCTTATTTATTCATTCCCAGTTATGTAACTAAAGTTGACTAAGTTATGTGCGCGATACAAAGTTCATAATGCAGAACTCTTTTTTTTTTTTTTTAGTTCATCCTATTGGCTCGGCTTTTACGAAATAAAAAAAGTATCTTTCAAATTGGAGATCAAGCTATCTATAATCATATGAACGAGACCTCAACTCTTCTGTTTGTTTGATCTAAAAACGAATCGAATTCCAAATATTCCGTGAAGGTCTGTAGTTGTAGAAGCTAAGACTCATTTTTTTTTTATCATTCAATAAGCATCTTGTATTTCATAAAAATTGGGGGCAATATAATCCTTACGTAAAGGCCACCCTATCCAACTTTCGGGCATTAGGATCCGTTTCAGTCGTGGATGGCTATCATACGTGATTCCTAACATATCATAAGATTCCCGTTCTTGAAAATCCGTACTTTTCCAAACCCAGAAAACAGATGGAATTCTAGGATTACTCCTGTGAGTAAATACTTTTATGCAGACTTCTTCCGCTTGATTGACACCATATTCTATTCTCGTAAGATGATACACACTGGCTAAGAGGCCACCTGGTGCCACATCATAGGCACATTGCGAACGTAAATAATTGTAACCATATACATATAAAATTACAGCAATAGAATGCCAATCTTCGGGCTTTATTTGTAAAGTCTCTATTCCTTGGTAATCGAAGCCCAACGATCTATGAACCAGCCCCCGTTTGGCTAGCCAAACGGACAAAGTGCCCTGCATCTTTTTTTTTTCCCCCACACCTTTTTTATATAAAAGAAGTATTTCACATTTACCATGAGTTCTAATTTATGAAGATTTTTTTCTGATTCTCTAAAAGCCTCCCTAATTCACTAATTCGTGGGAAGATACTGGACTTTTGTATTTAAAAAATGTTTCAGTAGAGATCTCTGAAGTAGATGATGGTGGATAGAGTAATTCTTGATCATAATTTCCAGTATGCGGACTGCGTACCACAAAAAACTTGTGATTGGTAGTAAAACACCGATTACCCTGTTGAGGTCTAATTCGATCCTTATAGATTTCTCTAGCGATTTTCTTACGAAGCTTTGTTATAGCGTCTATAACAGCCTCTGGTTTAGGTGGACAACCCGGTAAATAGACATCTACAGGAATTAGCTTATCAACTCCTCGAACAGTACTATAAGAATCGGTACTGAACATCCCCCCTGTAATTGTACACGCTCCCATAGCAATAACATACTTTGGTTCAGGCATTTGTTCATATAATCTCACTAAAGAAGGAGCCATTTTCATTGTTACTGTACCTGCTGTTAAAATAAGGTCCGCCTGTCTAGGACTCGATCTTGGTACTAACCCATAACGATCAAAGTCAAATCGGGAGCCTATTAATGAGGCAAATTCAATGAAACAACAACTGGTACCATAAAGAAGCGGCCATAGGCTGGAAAGTCTTGACCAATTTGAAAGATCATTTAACGTAGTTGAAATAACGGAATTTTTTGTTGTTCGATCAAGTACGGGAAACTTAATGGAATTCATAATTGTTTCAATGGTTTTTTTTTACTTTTTTTTTTATTATTGTACAAGTATTCGGGAAACGAACTAAGACCATTCCAATGCTCCTTTTCGCCATGCATAAACTAAACCAAGAATTAGGATAAGCACGAAAATGAAAGCTTCTATAAAAGCAGATACCCCCAGTACATCGAAACTCATTGCCCACGGATACAGAAAAACAGTTTCAACATCAAAAACAACAAAAACTAGAGCAAACATATAATAACGGATTCTAAATTGTAACCAAGCATCCCCGATCGGTTCTATACCTGATTCATAACTAGAAAGTTTCTCCGGCCCCTTCCTAATTGGAGCTAAAACTCCGGAAATTAGAAATGCCAAAACAGGAATAGCACTTGATATTATTAAAAATGCCCAGAAAATATCATATTCGTAAAGCAGAAACATAGACGAACTCCTATGAATGTGGAAAAAATACCTGCTTAGTCAATTCCAATCGGAGTGGATTGGGCACGGGATATAGAACTCTTAAGTCAAAACAAAAATTCAGGTTAATCGAATCATTTATTTTCGTTTGCTTGCTGTGGTAGACGTCTCATTTTAAGATTTATTGATTTATTATTTTCAGTACACTTAATTACTTAATATTTCCATGTTTCTATTACTAATAGTTTCTAATAGAAATAATATAATATTATTATTATTAAGAACTAGTAATTTTTTTTGATTTCTGTTTTATAAAAAAAAAATTTTATCAAAATCTCTTCGTTTTTAAAATTATGACGTATCAAAAAATCCAGTAAGACTTTACCATACCCATCTTACTTAGTATTAGATAGATTTCATTTTGGTTGCATTTAATTAGATTTCTTTTTTTATTTTTAAACAAGGCCGTGTCAGAAAAAAAGTAACCAAGATTAAGTGGGGATACAGAAAAAGAAAGGATTATGAACTTTTTTATTATAGCCAGCGAACGAGGAAAATTCATATAAAAAAATTACAACTATGAAAATTAATGAAGAAAAAAAGTGTATTCTAAATTATAAATAAGTATCTATCTAGATATATCGATAGATAGATAGTGATTGGCTCCATTGAAATAAAATTAGGTTTTCTGTTTTATTCTGAACGATCCGCAGGACTTATGGTTTATGGTATGGGAATTTTTTTTATGAACCAAGCAATTGAAAGGAACCAGTTAGAAATAAAGAATACAATAATAAGTAAAAAAAATTATCCAATTATTTTGATTTTAATGTGATTGATTAGAATTAATTTCTTAGTTAGGGCTATACGGACTCGAACCGTAGACCTGCTCGGTAAAAGAGTTTGAACTTATTATTATCAAAATGATTCGACCTCTTTCAAAGACCCAACATGCATTTTTTTTTGCATTGGGCTCTTTCATTAACTGATCGAAAGATCAGTTAGTCTACCATATTTTTTCTTAAAAAAAGATAAGAAATGGTTCCAAGTACTCTGATTGATTATTTTTGAATTCTAATACAATACAGAAGAACTACCAAAGTGTTTCAAAGAAGGGTTGGGTTCTCTTGACGTAGGTTTGCTTTTGGTCTAGATCAACTTAAGTTAAATATAGTCTCTAACATCCTGATTAAAAAATCAAACATGAAACTTGATACACCTTAAGGTTCATAGGACGAAAAGATCATTTTTGAGTTCCTTATACTCATTCTACCTAGCATTGAGTAGACTGGGTATTCACCCTATCAATATCTCAAATCAATGATTGGTTCTATTCAATCCCTACCTAACGGGGTACTTTAATAGGACCTAATGTCAGGCTATTGTTCTCCTCTTTTTTCCTAAAAAAAAAGTCATGGAGTAAGACATCGATTTCTTAATAAGATCAATCAATTAGTTTGATTGCGTGATGGACTCCTCTGAAAAACTTTGACGCACGTGTAAACGAGGTGCTCTACCTAACTGAGCTATAGCCCTTGTGTTTGTGATACACATTTTATCTTATCATGTAGATAATTTCTTGTCAAGATTAATATTACATGATTGAACATTATATCTCTTTCATCTCGGTGTTTATTGGTATTGCTTAGAAATAATATAGGATTTATAATCCTATCGATGTGATAGGTATCCCCTTTCCTTCTCTTTACGATGAGAAATAACCTACTTAACTCAGTGGTTAGAGTATTGCTTTCATACGGCAGGAGTCATTGGTTCAAATCCAATAGTAGGTATAACTTATTAGACACCATGATCGATGGTGTCTAATAAGTTTTTGTAACCAGTTTTTTTCTTTTCTTGTTTTTCTCGCTTTTCGATCCTATTTTTTTTATATATTCTTTTTTTTTTTTTACACGTCAGCTAGTTACAAAATCAAATCGTATTGAGAGCCTCGACTCGTGTCCGAGCTCGTCTGAGAGCTAGATTTGCCTCAATTGTTTGTCTTTTACCTTCAGCTTTTCTCAAGTTAGCTTCTGCTATTTCAAGAGTTTGCTGAGCTTCTTGTGAATCAATGTCACTATTCTTCTCGGCATCATTTACTAAAATAGTGATTTCATTATTGCCTATTCTAGCAAAACCGCCCATCAGAGCCATCGTTAACCATTGGTTATTAAGGCGTATTTTCAAAATACCTATATCAACAGCTGTGGCAATCGGCGCGTGATTTGGTAATACGCCAATTTGTCCACTATTAGTAGATAAAATTATTTCTTTTACTTCTGAATCCCAAACAATTCGATTCGGAGTCAGTACACAAAGATTTAAGGTCATTTCTTCAATTTACTCTCCATTTCTAAGTTCGTAGCCTTCGCAGTAGCTTCATCGATGTTACCCACTAAGTAAAAGGCCTGTTCAGGAAGAGAATCAAATTCTCCGGAAAGGATCAATTTAAACCCTCTAATTGTTTCCGCTAGACCAACATATTTTCCCGGAGAACCTGTAAATACTTCTGCTACAAAAAAGGGTTGTGATAAGAAACGCTCAATTTTTCGTGCTCTTGCTACGGTTAAGCGATCCTCTTCGGATAATTCGTCCAACCCCAGGATAGCTATAATGTCCTGAAGCTCCTTGTAACGTTGTAAAGTTTGCTTGACTTGTTGCGCAGTTTCATAATGTTCCTCGCCAACGATTCGAGGTTGTAGCATGGTTGACGTTGAATCTAAAGGATCTACCGCTGGATAGATACCTTTGGCAGCTAATCCTCTTGATAGTACGGTAGTCGCATCTAAATGTGCAAATGTGGTGGCAGGAGCGGGGTCAGTCAAATCGTCTGCAGGTACATAAACTGCTTGAATAGAGGTTATGGACCCTTTTTTCGTAGAAGTAATTCTTTCTTGTAAAGTACCCATTTCGGTACTAAGGGTGGGTTGATAACCCACAGCAGAAGGCATTCTACCCAATAAAGCGGATACCTCGGATCCTGCTTGTACGAAACGGAAGATATTGTCGATAAATAGAAGTACGTCTTGCTCATTAACATCTCGGAAATATTCTGCCATCGTTAAGGCAGTCAGACCAACTCTCATACGAGCTCCTGGCGGTTCATTCATCTGACCATAGACTAGGGCCACTTTGGATTCCGCAAGATTTTGTTCATTAATGACTCCAGATTCTTTCATTTCCATGTAAAGATCATTTCCTTCACGAGTCCGTTCGCCTACTCCACCAAATACGGATACACCACCATGAGCTTTGGCAATGTTGTTGATCAATTCCATAATTAGTACTGTTTTACCCACGCCAGCCCCACCGAATAGTCCGATTTTTCCCCCACGACGATAAGGGGCCAAAAGATCTACTACTTTAATTCCTGTTTCAAAAATCAATAATTTTGTATCTAATTGTATAAAAGCAGGCGCGGATTTATGGATAGGAGATGTTGTCCGAGTATCGACAGGACCTAAATTATCAACGGGTTCCCCAAGCACGTTGAAAATTCGTCCTAGAGTTGCTCCGCCGACTGGAACACTTAGAGGATTTCCCATATCAACCACGTCCATTCCTCTCTTTAAACCCTCTGTCGCACTCATAGCTACAGCTCTAACTCGATTATTTCCTAATAATTGCTGTACTTCACAAGTCACATTAATTTCTTGACCAAGAGTATCTCGACCCTTAACCACCAGAGCATTGTAAATATTAGGCATTTTGCCCGGGGGAAAGGCTACATCTAGTACCGGACCAATGATTTGGGCGATACGTCCCAGGTTTCCTTTTTCACGTATCGAAACCTCTGGATCCGAAGTAGTAGGATTTATTCTCATAATAAAAAAAATATGTTAAATTTTGTTGCGAAATTTTTCGAATACAGAAAAAATCTTCGATAGCAAATTCATCGGTTAATTCAATAACAAATGGGAGTAAGCACTCGATTTCGTTGGTATCACCCAAGTGAATGTGGAATTCAATTTTTTACTTATTCAATGAAGGAATAGTCATTTTCAAGCTCAACTAACTGAAACCTAGTTTGAAAATAAAAAATATATTAATAAAAAAAATTTTTTGCGGAAAGTCTTTGATTTATTTATCTATTTATCATATTTATTTATCTATTTATCATAATAGAATAGGCAAGACTTTGTTTTATCTAGCGAATTCGAAACGGAACTCTAGTTATGATTCATTATTTCGATCTCATTAGCCTTTTTTTTTTCGTATTGTCATTTTAGCATATCCGGTTATGCGTCCCATTTATTCATCCCTTTATCAACCCCCCCTTGTTTTTCATTTTCATGGATGAATTCCGCATATTGTCATATCTAGGATTTACATATACAACATATATTACTGTCAAGGCTGATTTTATTAGTATTTTAATATTAAATATTTGGATTTATAAAAAGTCAAAGATTCAAAACTTGAAAAAGAAGTATTAGGTTGCGCTATACATATGAAAGAATATACAATAATGATGTATTTGGCGAATCAAATATCATGGTCTAATAAAGAATCATTCTGATTAGTTGATAATTTTGTTAAAGATTCCTGTGAAAAAGGTTAATTAAATCTATTCCTAATTTATGTCGAGTAGACCTTGTTGTTTTATTGCAAGAATTCTAAATTCATGACTTGTAGGGAGGGACTTATGTCACCACAAACAGAGACTAAAGCAGGTGTTGGATTCAAA